ATATAACAAATAAGCCCGCCTCTGTCAGTTACAGCACAACGGAATCCAAATCGAAAAAGAAGGGGTTTGAATGAAATCGTAAGAATATGTATATGCTGTATGCCTTTCCTGGGGATTGTAGTTCAATTGGTCAGAGCACCGCCCTGTCAAGGCGGAAGCTGCGGGTTCGAGCCCCGTCAGTCCCGACGTATACAAAGAAATCCAATAAAAAAGACATCAATTCATTTCGTGTGTGAGAGGGAATCAAAATAACAAAAAAATATCATTCCTAATGTGTATTCTTCTTTTTTCTTTTTATTTCTTTTTTTATAAGTTTAAATTTAAGTTTAAAAAAGATAAAAGTGAAGATCAAGAAAGAAAAAAACTATTCAAAAATAAAGAAAAAGAAAAGGGGGATTTTTTTTGATTGCATCAGAAATAACATTTTTAAATTTGGTATGGATAAAAGATATTACTATGTTATACTATTTAATTCTTGACGATGAATCGATTCGATAGCTCAGATATTGTTATTCATGATATCGATACGATTTGATATCATCGAGACGTAATTTATACCATTGAATTTACCGACGAAAGATTTATCATCTCTATGGGATTAAATCCCGAATTCTTTATTGGAAATTAAAGAGAAAGAGAACATAGAGATTATGGAAGTAAATATTCTCGCATTTATTGCTACTGCACTATTTATTCTAGTTCCTACTGCCTTTTTACTTATAATTTACGTAAAAACGGTAAGTCAAAGTGAGTAATTTTACTTAAACATGACTTCTTCATTTTTATCAATGCCATGGTTGAAAAAAAGATTTCCATTTTGGGCTTTAGTATTAAATGAAATGATCCAACTAGAATTAGTAGAATTCTATGAAATCCGGATAGTATGGTAGAAAGAAATCAAATCTATGTTCTTTCTACCATACTATCTGTTATTATCTATCTATTATTGTAGTGTATAAAGGCTTACTTTATCAAAATAGAGGTTGAATATAGACCAATCGACAATATATATCTATTTTCAACTACATATCTTTAATGTACATAACATATCATCCCAATTTATTTCATCCATTTGATTTTTATTTGAACCAATCAACCCGAAAGAATCAAAAAGCAACTCTTATTCTTCCGATTCGAATTTTGATATTTCTTATTATTTTCCGGATATCATATTAAAAAAAGTAATCTTTTTAGCATTTAGCATTCTGAAGAAGTAATTGATTAAATTAAATAGTTGACAGACAATCCGTGGGAGTCTTATGATAAACTTTTTCGTATTTTGGAAAAGTAAAAATCAACCGAGTTTTTACGTTTGAACTAGCATATGAAATAAGTTCAATAAAATGAAAATCCAATTTCTAACCTAAAATACAAATAATCAAATAAAACAATACGTAATATGGTATTCGTCCGGAGCAACAGCAATATCTTATTATGTGTAGTATCGCATTAGACAATTTCTGCGTCTATTTTGTTTCCTCCATAAATATAAATTGCGTATCCGCCTACTATTTATAAGAGAACTTTTTTTTATCTTTTACTATTATTTGTATTGTCTTGACTTTCAAAATATGAACGCGGGAATAATTCAAACTTTTGTTTGATTGAAAGAATATTTTCCATTCTAGTTCTATCTTATCTGTAGAATGCATTACACCACCCACTAGAATACACTAGAATTCCGAAATGCATATAGATTTCAATTTAATTAATTAGTATTTATTAGTATTAATTAAATACTGAACTGAGATTCAATAGTGAAAAAAAAAAAATTGCAGAATCGGGATTATAAAACAATTGATACAGGTTGTGATCCCTTAACTCAATTAGTAGTATCCCTAGAGTCCGCTTCTTCCCCAAACTACGAGGGAAATGGAAAATGTAAAAACGACCATTAAAGCAGACCAAGCAAGACTTACCATATCCATGTACATTTTGTCTCCTATCTCTATCAATATGAATGAATTATTTCATTATTGTTCGCTTATTTTTCTTGTTTTATTTATTTATATAATTCGCTAAAAATATATTCAATTACTATTCATTAATACCATTAATGAATAGTAATAATCATTAATGAATAGTAATAATAGTAGAAAATCGATGGGACAGAGTCAAAAAAGGGGGTTCTGGGCTAATAACACCATTGACGAAACAATCCAATAAATCAAATAATTAGAGCATCTAACAAGTTTTTAATCCGATTTCTAGTAGAATCGGAAAACATTAATAAGCATAAACAAAATATCCGGAGACATCGTTTTATTTTACTCCCCATTTCATTAAGTAAAAAGTATAAAGAATTTCTTTTTTATTCTTTTTTTCTAATGGAAATAGAATAAAAAAAGCCAATTCGTTATTCAATCTAACCAATCTAACTAATATTTGAATAAATGCGGAAGCGCTCCTATACTCTACATGAGTTTGTATACAAAGTCTCCTCCCCTTCCCCAACCAACGAAAAATAGAATTCGATTACCTATCCGATTTATTACTATCTAACCTAATTCAAGACTCAGTCAGTATATGGATGGATACTGTAATAGTAGTGGCGCGAAAAGACTATCATTTGAAGATTTATCGATTTGTTTTCATCACTACTAGAATCTTTTCTTGCTTGAATCTGAGACGAAAAGATTCCCAGCATTTTGAAGAACAAACCTTCTGATGCTTAGAATTTAGCATCAAACAAGTCCCAAGAGTCCTTTCCCGCGCTTGTTTCTGCTGGAAATAAAAATTTCCGTTCTATCGGAATATACTATTTCAATTCTCTTGTCGATCAGGCGACACCCGGATTTGAACTAGGGAAAAGGGATTTTCAGCCCCCCGCCTTACCGCTCGGCCATGTTGCCAAAACGCTACAAAAAAATATATGCGAATACCTACCCTTTTCTATTGAAAAAACAAACGTACACCCTCGATCACAAAAAAAAAAAGACGAGACAAATCATAACCGTTAAGTATGAAAAATTACTGTAATTCCTGAACGATTCTTGAATCGAAACTGGTTTTTCTTTATGAGATCAGAAAATCCAAATTGATACATAATTAATCAATATTGCTTTTTTTTTTCAAAAAAAACCCTCTCCATTTCAATTATAACAGCAACTGTCAGTATCCGTCTATGTAAACCCTAGAACATAAATTTTCATTGTTATTACAAAGATATTATCTAATCAAGTATCTTATCCGTATATAATACCTATACTATAGGAATTTAGGGAATTTTCAAGAAATTCGCGTACTTCTATTTTTTTGTATCCAATCAAATTCGAATATCATAATAATGGTAGAAACTGAATCCATTTTATGTTTTGATATTCCGTAAAAACCCCGAAGTCTAGGTGAAATTTTTCAATTCGTTTCCGTTTATATTCAAGTTTCGATTCTATCTATTTGTTTTGTTGCAAATTCAAATTTGAGTAGAAAGTTCTATTTATTTATCCCTTCTTTTTCATAATAGGTATTTCATAAACCCAGTTGGGTAAAATTTCATGTGATTCAGTAAAAAGAACAGAAATTACATTTTTGCTAAATCGACTCATGCTATTCGATGAAGAATAAAAGCAAATCATGAAATATTTTCGAAGATATTTTCTATATAATAAATGGGGAAATTGAAAATGCTTCGGGGTGAAAATGAGGGAATGTTTACACTGCCCGGATTGAATCATATACAATTTGAAGGGTTTTGTCGATTCATTGATCGGGGCTTAACAGAAGAACTTTTTAAATTTCCAAAAATGGAAGATACAGATCAAGAAATTGAATTTCAATTATTTGTGGAAACATATCAATTGGTAGAACCCTTGATAAAAGAAAAGGATGCCGTATACGAATCACTTACATATTCCTCGGAATTTTATATATCCGCGGGATTAATCTGGAAAAGCAGTATGGATATCCAAAAACAAACTATTTTTATTGGAACCATTCCTCTAATGAATTCCCTGGGAACTTCTATTGTAAATGGAATATACAGAATTGTAATTAATCAAATATTGCAAAGTCCCGGTATCTATTATCGGTCAGAATTGGACCCTAACGGAATTTCGGTCTATACCGGTACAATAATATCAGATTGGGGGGGTAGATTAGAATTAGAAATTGATAGAAAAGCAAGGATATGGGCTCGTGTGAGTAGAAAACAGAAAATATCTATTCTAGTTCTATCATCAGCTATGGGTTCGAATTTAAGCGAAATTCTAGGGAATGTTTGCTACCCTGAGATTTTCTTGTCTTTCCTGAATGATAGGGAGAAACAAAAAGTAGGGTCCAAAGAAAATGCCATTTTGGAGTTTTATCGACAATTTGCTTGTGTAGGTGAAGATCCAGTATTTTCTGAATCTTTATGTAAGGAATTACAAAAAAAATTTTTTCAACAAAGATGTGAATTAGGAAAGATTGGTCGACGAAATATGAACCGAAGACTAAATCTTGATATACCCCAGAACAATACATTTTTGTTACCACGAGATATATTGACAGCTGTGGATCATTTAATTGGAATGAGATTTGGGATGGGTACACTGGACGATATCAATCATTTGAAAAATAAACGTATTCGTTCAGTAGCAGATCTCTTACAAGATCAATTTGGATTGGCCTTAGTTCGTTTAGAAAATATGGTTAGAGGAACAATATGTGGATCAATTAGACAGAAATTGATACCTACTCCTCAGAATTTGGTGACCTCAACCCCATTAACAACCACTTATGAATCTTTTTTTGGATTACATCCATTATCTCAAGTTTTGGATGGAACCAATCCATTGACCCAAATCGTTCATGGAAGAAAATTGAGTTATTTGGGCCCAGGAGGATTGACGGGACGAACTGCTAGTTTTCGAATACGAGATATCCACGCTAGTCACTATGGACGCATTTGTCCAATTGATACGTCTGAAGGAATCAACGTTGGACTTATTGGATCCCTAGCGATTCATGCGAGGATTGGTCGTTGGGGGTCTATAGAAAGTCCATTTTATGAAATCTCTGAAAGATCAAAAAGAATACGCATGCTTTATTTATCACCAAGTAGAGATGAATACTATATGGTAGCGACGGGAAATTCTTTGGCACTGAATCGAGGTATTCAAGAGGAACAGATTGTTCCCGCCCGATACCGTCAAGAATTTCTTACTATTGCATGGGAACAGGTTCATCTTCGAAGTATTTTTCCCTTCCAATATTTTTCTATTGGAGCTTCCCTCATTCCTTTTATTGAGCATAATGATGCGAATAGAGCTTTAATGAGTTCTAATATGCAACGCCAAGCAGTTCCGCTTTCTCGGTCCGAAAAGTGCATTGTTGGAACTGGATTGGAACGCCAAGTGGCCTTAGATTCTGGGGTTCCCGCTATAGCCGAACACGAGGGAAGGATTATTTATACCGATATTGACAAGATCCTTTTATTTGGAAATGGAGATACTCTAAGCATTCCATTAATTATATATCAACGTTCGAACAAAAATACTTGCATGCATCAAAAACCCCTGGTTCAGCGAGGTAAATGCATTAAAAGAGGACAAATTTTAGCGGACGGTGCTGCTACAGTTGGCGGGGAGCTCGCTTTGGGAAAAAACGTATTAGTAGCTTATATGCCGTGGGAGGGTTACAATTCTGAAGATGCTGTACTAATTAGTGAACGTCTGGTCTATGAAGATATTTATACTTCTTTTCACATACGGAAATTTGAAATTCAGACTCATGTGACAAGCCATGGTCCTGAAAGAATCACGAATGAAATTCCACACCTAGAAGGCCATTTACTCCGAAATTTAGACAAAAATGGAATTGTGATCCTGGGATCTTGGGTAGAAACAGGCGATATTTTAGTGGGTAAATTAACGCCTCAAATGGCGAAAGAATCCTCGTATGCCCCAGAAGATAGATTATTACGAGCTATCCTCGGCATTCAGGTATCCACCTCAAAGGAAACGTGTCTAAAACTACCTATAGGCGGTAGGGGTCGAGTTATTGATGTGAGATGGATCCAAAAAAAGAGGGGTTCTAGTTATAATCCGGAAACGATTCGTATATATATTTTACAGAGACGTGAAATTAAAGTAGGTGATAAAGTGGCCGGGAGACATGGAAATAAAGGTATCGTTTCCAAAATTTTGTCTAGACAAGATATGCCTTATTTGCAAGATGGAAGACCCGTTGATATCGTCTTCAATCCATTAGGGGTACCTTCACGAATGAATGTGGGACAGATATTTGAATGTTCGCTCGGATTAGCGGGGGGTACGCTAGATAGACATTATCGAATAGCACCCTTTGATGAGAGATATGAACAAGAGGCTTCGCGAAAACTAGTGTTTTCTGAATTATATGAAGCCGCTAAACAAACATCGAATCCGTGGATATTTGAGCCCGAATATCCGGGAAAAAGCCGAATATTTGATGGAAGAACGGGGAATCTTTTTGAACAGCCTGTTATAATGGGAAAGCCTTATATCTTGAAATTAATTCATCAAGTTGATGATAAAATACACGGACGTTCCTGTGGACATTATGCACTTGTTACGCAACAACCCCTTAGAGGGAGGGCCAAGCAAGGAGGACAACGGGTGGGCGAAATGGAGGTTTGGGCCCTCGAAGGATTTGGTGTTGCTCATATTTTGCAAGAGATGCTTACTTATAAATCTGATCATATTAAAGCTCGCCAAGAAGTACTCGGGACTACGATCGTTGGAGGAACAATACCCAAACCCGCGGATGCTCCAGAATCCTTTCGATTGCTCGTTCGAGAACTACGATCTTTGGCTCTGGAACTGACTCATTTCCTTGTATCTGAAAAGAACTTCCGGGTTCATAGGAACGAAGCTTAATTGGACTGAATAAGAATTTTTCTTCTATGATTGATCAGTATAAACATCAACAACTCCGAATTGGATCAGTTTCGCCCCAACAAATAAGTGCTTGGGCAGAAAAAATCCTACCGAATGGAGAAATAGTTGGAGAGGTAACAAAACCCTATACTTTTCATTACAAAACCAATAAGCCTGAAAAAGATGGATTATTTTGTGAAAGAATTTTTGGGCCTATAAAAAGTGGGATTTGTGCTTGTGGAAATTATCGAGTAATCGTAGATAAAAAAGACAACCAAAAATTTTGTGAACAATGTGGGGTAGAATTTGTTGATTCTCGGATACGTAGATATCAAATGGGTTATATAAAACTGGCATGTCCAGTAACTCATGTGTGGTATTTGAAACGTCTTCCTGGTTATATCGCAAATCTTTTAGATAAACCTCTTAAAGAATTAGAAGGTCTAGTATACTGCGATGTGTGATTTGATCAAAATTCTTATTGTACAGATTCCGAATCAGAAACTGTCATTCCATTCAATTGAATTGGGTGGAATGCCCCGGATCTGACATGTCTCTCGAGATGAGTAACATGAAACTCAGAATTATGGGTGTATTGAATGAATACTCCCGAATCAAAAAGGGAATTGGTCTATGGTCAATTCAGTAACAAATAAATATTAAT